GCTAGTGTAGCTTAATTTAAAGTATGGCACTGAAGATGCTAAGATGAAAATTTAAAAATTTCCACAGGCATGAAAGGTTTGGTCCTGGCCTCAGTATTAATTGTAACTAGAATTATACATGCAAGTTTCAGCATTCCCGTGAGAATGTCCTCATCAGTCTATAAACTCATTAGGAACTGGTATCAGGCACACACACGTAGCCCAAGACGCCTTGCTTAGCCACACCCCTAAGGGATTTCAGCAGTAATAAACATTGATTTAATAAGCGCAAGCTTGAGTCAGTTAAAGTTCACTGGGTTGGTAAATCTCGTGCCAGCCACCGCGGTTATACGAGTAACCCATATTAATACTTACCCGGCGTAAAGGGTGGTTACAGAAAAATCTGCAATAACTAAAGTTAAGACTCCATCAAGCTGTTATACGCACCCATGATTGGAAACATCAACAACGAAAGTGACTTTATTAAAATTAGAAACCTTGATTCCACGACAGTTGGGCCCCAAACTAGGATTAGATACCCTACTATGCCCATCTACAAACTTAGACAATAATTTACCATATTGTCCGCCAGAGTACTACAAGCGCTAGCTTAAAACCCAAAGGACTTGGCGGTGCCTCAGACCCCCCTAGAGGAGCCTGTTCTATAACCGATAATCCCCGTTAAACCTCACCACTCCTTGCCAATACCGCCTATATACCGCCGTCGTCAGCTCACCTTGTGAAAGGAAAAAAGTAAGCAAAAAGAATTAAATTCCAAACGTCAGGTCGAGGTGTAGCGAATGAAGTGGAAAGAAATGGGCTACATTTTCTATCAAGAAAACACGGATAGTAAACTGAAAAACTACTTAAAGGTGGATTTAACAGTAAGGGAAAATTAGAACATTTCCCTGAAGCCGGCTCTGAAGCGCGCACACACCGCCCGTCACTCTCCTCAACAAATCCATGCTTTTATTTAAAAAAATAATTTAATCAAGAGGAGGCAAGTCGTAACATGGTAAGTGTACTGGAAAGTGCACTTGGTATCAAAATGTAGCTAAACTAGTAAAGCATCTCCCTTACACCGAGAAGATACCCGTGCAATTCGAGCCATTTTGAACCTTAAAACTAGCCTAATTAATTCATAAACATAACACTATTAATTACACTCACCTTCCCCTGTAAAATTAAAACATTTTAAACCTTTTAGTATGGGTGACAGAACCAAGATTTCAGCGCAATAAACCATGTACCGCAAGGGAAAGTTGAAAAAGAAATGAAATAATCATTAAAGTAATATAAAGCAGAGACTCAATCTCGTACCTTTTGCATCATGATTTAGTAAGATTAACTAGGCAAAGAGACCTTAAGTCTATCTTCCCGAAACTAAACGAGCTACTCCGAAGCAGCATATTAGAGCCAACCCGTCTCTGTGGCAAAAGAGTGGGAAGACTTCCGAGTAGCGGTGATAAACCTACCGAGTTTAGTGATAGCTGGTTACCCAAGAAAAGAACTTAAATTCTGCATTAATTTTTAAATTATCAATCAAGAATATCACCTTAAGATAAAAAATAAGAATTAATAGTTATTTAGAAGAGGTACAGCCCTTCTAAATTAAGACACAACTTTTAAAGGTGGGTAATGATCATATTTAATAAAGGATTTCTTCCTCAGTAGGCTTAAGAGCAGCCATCTGTAAAGCAAGCGTCACAGCTCCAGCCCCATTTAATCCTATAATCTAGATAATATATCTCAAAACCCCCTTGTTTTTATTGGGTTTTTTTATAAAAATAAAAGAACTTATACTAAAATGAGTAATATGAGACCAAACCTCTCCTTACACAAGTGTAAATCAGAAAGAATTAAATCACTGATAATTAACGGACTCAAACTGAGAGTATCATAATAATTTACTATTAACTAGAAAATCTTATTTAATTTACCGTTAACCCAACACAGGAGTGTCTTTAGGAAAGATTAAAAGAAAATAAAGGAACTCGGCAAACACAAACTCCGCCTGTTTACCAAAAACATCGCCTCTTGATTTCTATAAGAGGTCCCGCCTGCCCTGTGACAATGTTTAACGGCCGCGGTATTTTGACCGTGCGAAGGTAGCGTAATCATTTGTCTTTTAAATGAAGACCTGTATGAAAGGCATCACGAGAGTTTAACTGTCTCTATTTTCTAATCGATGAAATTGATTTTCCCGTGAAGAAGCGGGAATAATACCATCAGACGAGAAGACCCTATGGAGCTTCAAACACTTAGATTAATTTTTAAAAAAATTTTTTCCCCAGGGGCTAAATCACATATTTTTTTAATTTAACTGTTTTTGGTTGGGGTGACCAAGGGGAAAAATAAATCCCCCTTATCGATTGAGTACTAAGTACTTAAAAACTAAAGCGACAGCTTTAGTTGATAAAACATTTATCGAACAATGACCCAGAATTTACTGATCAATGAACCAAGTTACCCTAGGGATAACAGCGCAATCCTTTCCTAGAGTTCCTATCGCCGAAAGGGTTTACGACCTCGATGTTGGATCAGGACATCCTAATGGTGCAACCGCTATTAAGGGTTCGTTTGTTCAACGATTAATAGTCCTACGTGATCTGAGTTCAGACCGGAGAAATCCAGGTCAGTTTCTATCTATGAACTAATTTTTCCTAGTACGAAAGGACCGGAAAAATGGAGCCCATGCCTTAAGCACGCTCCCTTTTCACCTGCTGAAATAAGCTAAATTAGGTAAGAAAATATTACCTAAAACCCAAGACAAGGGTTGTTAAGGTGGCAGAGCCTGGTAAATGCGAAAGACCTAAGTCCTTTAATCCAGAGGTTCAAATCCTCTCCCTAACTATGCTTCAGCCCACCATACTCTATTTTATTAATCCTCTTGCCTATATTATTCCAATTCTCCTAGCCACTGCTTTCCTTACCCTTGTAGAACGAAAAATTCTTGGCTATATACAATTTCGCAAAGGTCCCAACATTGTTGGGGGACCATACGGTATTTTACAGCCTATTGCAGATGGGATTAAACTTTTTATTAAAGAACCAGTCCGCCCCTCATCATCTTCCCCATTTTTATTCCTAGCTACCCCAACCCTCGCACTTACACTGGCTCTCCTTATATGAATACCACTCCCACTCCCACATTCAATTATTAACATTAATTTAGGCCTCTTATTTATTCTAGCAATTTCTAGTTTAACTGTATATACAATTCTAGGATCAGGATGAGCATCAAATTCAAAATATGCCCTTATAGGAGCACTCCGAGCCGTCGCACAAACTATCTCTTATGAAGTTAGCCTAGGACTTATTTTATTATCAATAGTTATCTTCGCAGGTGGCTTCACCCTTCACACATTTAATCTAGCCCAAGAATCAATTTGATTCCTAATTCCAGGATGACCCCTAGCCATAATATGATACATTTCAACCCTAGCAGAGACAAACCGAACACCATTTGATCTCACTGAAGGAGAATCAGAATTAGTTTCAGGATTTAATATCGAATATGCTGGAGGCTCATTTGCCTTATTCTTTTTAGCCGAATATACAAATATCCTAATAATAAATACCCTTTCTGTAATTCTATTCATAGGCACCTCCTATAGTTCATCAACACCACAAATCTCCACATTTATTCTAATAATTAAAGCAACCATTCTAACCCTTATCTTTTTATGAGTTCGAGCATCCTACCCTCGATTCCGATATGATCAACTTATACATTTAGTTTGAAAAAACTTCTTACCCCTTACCCTAGCCCTTATTTTATGACATATTACTCTACCCATCGCCCTAACAAGCCTACCCCCCCTAACTTAACCGGAAGCGTGCCTGAATTAAAGGACCACTTTGATAGAGTGGATAATGAAAGTTAAAACCTTTCCACTTCCCTAGAAAAATAGGACTCGAACCTATACTCAAGAGATCAAAACTCTTAGTGCTTCCAATTACACCACTTCCTAAGTAAAGTCAGCTAACACAAGCTTTTGGGCCCATACCCCAACCATGTTGGTTTAAATCCTTCCATTACTAATGAATCCAATCGTACTAACCATTATCATCTCTAGCCTCGGCCTAGGCACCACAATAACATTCATAGGCTCACATTGACTATTGATGTGAATAGGTCTCGAAATTAATACCTTAGCTATTACTCCTCTAATAATTAATCAAAACCACCCACGAGCAGTAGAAGCAACCACAAAATACTTCATTACACAGGCAACCGCCTCTGCTTTACTCTTATTTGCTAGCGTAACAAACGCTTGAGCTTCTGGAGAGTGAAGTCTTCTTGAAATAATTAATCCAACATCTGCCACACTCGCAACCATTGCATTAGCAATAAAAATTGGCCTCGCACCTTTACACTTTTGATTACCCGAAGTCCTTCAAGGACTAGACCTCACTACAGGTCTGATCTTATCAACTTGACAAAAACTCGCTCCATTCGCCATTCTCCTTCAATTATATCCTCTCCTAAATCCAAATTTATTATTACTTTTAGGTGTAACCTCTATTATCGTGGGAGGTTGAGGAGGACTAAATCAAACCCAATTACGAAAAATTCTAGCTTACTCATCAATTGCTCACCTAGGTTGAATAATCGCAATTCTACACTATTCTCCAAATTTAACCCAACTTAACCTAATCCTATACATTATTATAACCTCAACAACCTTCCTTTTATTTAAAATATTTAACTCCACTAAAATTAACTCCATTACTACCTCAACAATTAAGTCTCCACTCCTATCTATTATTGCCCTATTAACCCTACTCTCCCTTGGTGGCCTCCCACCTTTAACCGGATTTATACCAAAATGATTAATTTTACAAGAACTTACCAAACAGAACTTAAATATCCCTGCTACAATTATAGCTCTTGCAACCCTCCTCAGCCTATTCTTTTATTTACGACTATGTTATTCCATTACCTTGACAATAACCCCCAATTCCATCCAACTATTATCATCTTGACGAACAAAACTTTCCCAACCAAACCTTATATTGATAACAACCGCCTGCCTCTCAATCCTACTTCTCCCATTAACTCCAACCATTTTTATACTAACCCTTTAAGAAATTTAGGCTAATAAGACCAAAAGCCTTCAAAGCTTTAAGCGAGAGTGGAAACCTCCCAATTTCTGTTAAGATTTGCAAGACTTTATCTCACATCTTCTGAATGCAACCCAGATACTTTAATTAAGCCAAAATCTTCTAGATAAGTAGGCCTTGATCCTACAAAATTTTAGTTAACAGCTAAGCGTTCTATCCAGCGAACTTTTACCTAGTTTCCTCCCCCGGGAGGAAAAAGGGGGAGGAAAGCTCGGGGAGGGTTTAATCTCCAATTTCGGATTTGCAATCCGACGTAAAATCTACTTCAGAACTTGGTACGAAGAGGAATTTAACCTCTGTTTACGGGACTACAATCCGCCACTTAATTCTCAGTCATCTTACCTGTGGCAATTAACCGTTGATTCTTTTCTACAAATCACAAAGATATTGGCACCCTTTATTTAATTTTTGGTGCATGAGCAGGAATAGTAGGTACTGCCCTAAGTATACTCATCCGAGCAGAATTAAGCCAGCCCGGAACACTCCTTGGGGATGATCAAATTTACAATGTAATTGTTACTGCCCACGCTTTCGTAATAATCTTTTTTATAGTTATACCAATCATAATCGGTGGATTTGGAAATTGATTAGTTCCATTAATAATTGGTGCACCAGATATAGCCTTTCCACGAATAAATAATATAAGCTTCTGACTTTTACCTCCTTCCCTATTATTATTACTTGCTTCAGCTGGAGTTGAAGCAGGGGCCGGCACTGGTTGAACAGTGTATCCCCCTCTTGCAGGAAATCTAGCTCACGCCGGAGCATCGGTAGATTTAGCAATTTTTTCCCTACACTTAGCTGGTATCTCTTCAATTTTAGCCTCTATTAATTTCATTACAACTATTATTAACATAAAATCCCCAGCTACCTCCCAATATCAAACACCACTCTTTGTTTGATCAATTTTGGTAACTACTGTACTTCTCCTCCTTTCCCTCCCAGTTCTCGCAGCTGCAATCACAATATTACTAACCGACCGTAATCTAAATACAACATTTTTTGACCCTGCAGGAGGTGGAGACCCAATTCTTTACCAACACTTATTCTGATTCTTCGGACATCCAGAAGTTTATATTTTAATTCTACCAGGTTTCGGAATAATTTCTCATGTAGTTGCTTATTATTCAGGTAAAAAAGAACCTTTTGGTTATATGGGAATGGTCTGAGCAATAATAGCAATCGGTTTACTTGGTTTTATCGTTTGAGCTCACCATATATTTACAGTAGGAATAGACGTTGATACCCGAGCTTATTTTACCTCAGCAACAATAATTATTGCCATCCCAACAGGCGTTAAAGTTTTTAGTTGACTAGCAACTTTACATGGCGGAACTATTAAATGAGAAACCCCTCTCTTTTGAGCTCTTGGTTTTATTTTTCTGTTTACAGCGGGAGGACTAACAGGAATCGTATTAGCAAATTCTTCTTTAGATATTGTTCTCCATGATACTTACTATGTAGTTGCCCATTTCCACTATGTCTTATCAATAGGAGCAGTATTCGCCATTATAGCCGGCTTTATCCATTGATTCCCATTATTTACCGGATATTCTCTTCATTCTACTTGAACAAAAACTCAATTTTTAGTAATATTTATTGGAGTAAATTTAACCTTCTTTCCCCAACATTTCTTAGGTTTAGCCGGTATACCACGACGATACTCCGATTATCCAGATGCTTATGCTCTCTGAAATACAATTTCTTCAATTGGATCATTAATCTCTTTAGTTGCTGTTATAATATTTTTATTTATTATTTGAGAAGCATTCGCTTCTAAACGAGAAGTATTATCAATCGAATTACCCCACACAAATGTTGAATGACTTCACGGATGTCCACCACCCTACCACACCTATGAAGAACCAGCATTTGTTCAAATACAACGAACTTCTTTCTAAACAAGAAAGGAAGGAATTGAACCCCCATAAATTGGTTTCAAGCCAACCACATCACCACTCTGCCACTTTCTTTTTAAAGATACTAGTAAAATATATTACACTGCCTTGTCAGGACAGAATAGTGAGTTAAAACCTTACGTATCTTTTGATAAATGGCACACCCCTCACAATTAGGATTCCAAGATGCAGCCTCCCCAGTTATGGAAGAACTTCTCTATTTTCACGACCACACATTAATAATTGTATTTTTAATTAGCACTCTAGTTCTTTACATTATCGCAGCAATAGTTTCAACAAAATTAACAAATAAATACATTTTAGATTCTCAAGAAATTGAAGTTGTATGAACCATTTTACCCGCTGTAATTCTCATTGTAATTGCTCTTCCATCCTTACGAATTCTCTATCTTATAGATGAAATTAATGAACCTCATCTCACCATTAAAGCCATTGGCCATCAATGATACTGAAGTTATGAATATACAGATTATGAAGATTTATCATTTGACTCTTACATAATTCAAACACCTGATTTAAGCCCAGGACAATTCCGCCTACTAGAAACTGATCACCGAATAGTTGTTCCTATACAATCCCCAATCCGTATTTTAGTCTCCGCAGAAGACGTTTTACACTCATGAGCTGTTCCAGCTTTAGGGGTAAAAATAGATGCAGTACCAGGTCGTTTAAATCAAACTTCCTTTATTACTCCACGCCCAGGTGTTTATTATGGACAGTGCTCAGAAATTTGTGGTGCAAACCACAGCTTTATACCCATTGTTGTAGAAGCAGTTCCATTAGAACACTTCGAAACCTGATCTTCATTAATACTAAAAGAAGCCTCATTAAGAAGCTAAATTGGGTATAAGCATTAGCCTTTTAAGCTAAAAATTGGTGATTCCCTTCCACCCTTAATGGTATGCCCCAACTAAACCCTGCCCCCTGATTTTTAATTCTAATATTTTCATGAATTTTCTTCCTAGCTATTTTACCAAAAAAAGTAATGAATTATTCATTTAATAATAATCCCACACTAAAAAGCGCTGAAAAACCTAAACCAGAACCCTGAAACTGACCATGAACCTAAGCTTCTTTGACCAATTCTTAAGCCCCTCATTTCTTGGAGTACCACTAATTGCTATAGCAATTATAATTCCATGATTAATTTTTCCTACACCTACAAACCGATGATTAAATAATCGAGTACTAACACTTCAATCGTGATTTATTAATCGATTCACTTATCAACTATTTCAACCCATAAATTTTGGAGGTCACAAATGAGCTATTATTCTAATAGCCCTTATACTATTCTTAATTACCATTAACCTTCTAGGCTTATTACCATACACTTTTACACCAACAACCCAATTATCCCTTAATATAGCATTTGCCATTCCACTTTGATTAACAACAGTATTGGTAGGTTTACTTAACCAACCTACTGTGGCCCTCGGCCATCTTCTACCAGAAGGTACTCCCACCCCACTAATTCCAATCCTTATTATTATTGAAACTATTAGCCTTTTTATCCGACCCTTGGCGTTAGGAGTACGATTAACCGCTAATTTAACAGCTGGACATCTTCTTATACAACTCATCGCCACGGCAGCCTTCGTTCTTCTTACCATCATACCAACCGTAGCTTTATTAACATCCTTAATTTTATTCTTATTAACTATTCTGGAAGTTGCCGTAGCAATAATTCAAGCATATGTCTTTGTATTATTATTAAGCCTTTATCTACAAGAAAATGTTTAATGGCCCACCAAGCACACGCATATCACATAGTTGACCCCAGCCCATGACCATTAACAGGAGCTGTAGCTGCCATACTAATAACATCAGGCTTAGCCATCTGATTTCACTTTCATTCTATAACCCTCCTTTACCTTGGATTAACCCTCCTCCTACTAACTATAATTCAATGATGACGAGATATTATTCGAGAAGGCACATTTCAAGGCCACCACACCCCTCCGGTTCAAAAGGGGCTTCGTTACGGAATAATTTTATTTATTACTTCGGAAGTATTCTTTTTTTTAGGCTTTTTCTGAGCCTTTTACCATTCTAGTCTTGCACCAACACCAGAACTAGGTGGATTTTGACCACCAGCAGGAATCTTTCCATTAAACCCATTTGAAGTACCTCTCCTAAATACCGCAGTTCTTCTAGCTTCAGGGGTCACAGTAACTTGAGCCCACCATAGCCTAATAGAAGGAAATCGAAAAGAAGCCATTCAAGCCTTAGCCATTACTGTAATCCTCGGATTTTATTTTACAGCCCTCCAAGCCATAGAATATTACGAAGCCCCTTTCACCATTGCCGATGGAGTCTACGGATCGACATTCTTTGTTGCTACAGGTTTTCACGGCCTCCACGTCATTATCGGCTCAACATTTTTAGTAATTTGTTTACTACGGCAGATCCAATATCATTTTACATCACAACACCACTTCGGTTTTGAAGCCGCCGCATGGTATTGGCACTTTGTAGATGTAGTATGACTATTTCTTTATGTTTCCATTTATTGATGAGGCTCATAATTACTTTTCTAGTATAATCTAGTACAAATGATTTCCAATTATTTAATCTTGGTTAAAATCCAAGGAAAAGTAATGAATCTCATCACAGTTTCTGTCGCGATTACGGCCCTCATTTCCCTAATCCTCGCTATTTTAGCATTTTGACTCCCTTCATTAAATCCAGATAATGAAAAATTATCCCCCTTTGAATGTGGTTTTGATCCCCTAGGAAGTGCACGCCTCCCATTTTCATTACGTTTTTTTCTTGTAGCAATCTTATTCCTCTTATTTGACCTAGAAATCGCTCTCCTATTACCATTACCTTGAGGTAATCAATTACCTACACCAAATATTTCTCTAATTTGAGCAACAAGCATCATTATTTTATTAACCGCAGGCCTTATTTATGAGTGACTTCAAGGAGGCCTTGAATGAGCAGAATAAGGTGTTTAGTCTAAAGAAAGACCACTAATTTCGGCTTAGTAAATTATGGTGAAAATCCATAAATACCTTATGTCCCCAATTTATTTTAGCTTCAGCTCAGCATTCATTTTAGGCCTAATAGGTCTCGCATTTAATCGATCCCATCTTTTATCAGCCCTTCTCTGTTTAGAAGGAATAATATTATCCTTATTTATTGCCATTGCCCTTTGATCAATAACATTAAACTCCGTTTCTTGCTCAATTATCCCCATAATTCTTTTAACATTTTCCGCCTGTGAAGCCAGCGCAGGACTAGCTTTATTAGTAGCAACTACCCGAACTCACGGTTCCGACCTCCTTCGGAACATAAATTTACTCCAATGCTAAAAATTTTAATTCCAACAATTATATTACTTTTTACCACATGATTAACTCCAAAAAAATGATTATGAATAACTACAACAACCCATAGCCTCCTAATTGCAACATTAAGCTTACTCTGATTTAAATGAAATTTAGACATGGCATGAGATTTCTCAAACTATTATTTTGGAGTTGACCCATTATCCGCCCCTTTATTAATTCTTACCTGCTGGCTTCTTCCATTAATAATTCTAGCAAGCCAAAATCATATTTCCACCGAACCAATCCAACGCCAGCGCACTTACATTACACTTTTAATTTCACTTCAAATTTCCCTAATTATAGCTTTCAGCGCTACAGAAATAATTATATTCTATGTTATATTTGAAACTACACTTATCCCTACACTTATTATTATTACACGATGAGGTAATCAAACCGAACGTTTAAATGCAGGAACATATTTCCTATTTTACACCTTAGTCGGCTCCCTTCCATTACTTATTGCTCTCCTCCTTTTACAAAATGATTTAGGTTCATTATCCATAATTATTATACAGTACTCCAAACCCTTCAACCTCACATCATGAGCCGACAAATTCTGATGAACAGCCTGTTTAATTGCCTTCTTAGTAAAAATACCACTCTATGGAGTTCACCTTTGACTCCCAAAAGCTCATGTCGAAGCCCCCATCGCCGGATCAATAATTTTAGCTGCAATTTTACTTAAATTAGGTGGTTACGGAATAATACGAATTATTATTATTCTTAATCCTTTAACCAAAGAAATAGCATACCCATTTCTAATTTTAGCCATCTGAGGTGTAATTATAACTAGCTCTATCTGCCTACGACAAACCGATTTAAAATCCCTAATCGCTTACTCATCAGTAAGTCACATAGGATTAGTTGCTAGTGCAATTCTTATCCAAACACCATGAAGCTTTGCAGGAGCAATTACATTAATAATCGCACACGGATTAATTTCATCAGCATTATTTTGCTTAGCAAATACCAACTATGAACGTATTCATAGCCGAACACTTCTCTTAGCACGAGGTATTCAAATTGTTCTCCCATTAATAGGAACCTGATGACTTCTCACCAACCTTGCCAACCTGGCTCTTCCACCAACCCCCAACCTTATAGGTGAACTCCTCATTATTACTTCACTATTTAATTGATCCAACTGAACAATTTTATTAACTGGTTTAGGTGTCCTAATTACAGCCTCATACTCCCTTTATATATTTTTAATAACACAACGAGGCCCCACTCCTCAACACATTATTTCCTTAAACCCTTCACTTACACGAGAACACCTCCTCCTTACCCTCCACCTAACCCCTATACTTCTATTGATTCTTAAGCCAGAACTTATTTGAGGTTGAACTTTTTGTAATTATAGTTTAACAAAAACATTAGATTGTGGTTCTAAAAACAAAAGTTAAAATCTTTTTGATTACCAAGAGAGGTCTGGGACACAAAGAACTGCTAATTCTTTTTACCATGGTTCAAATCCATGGCTCACTTAGCTCTTGAAAGATAATAGTTATCTATTGGTCTTAGGAACCAAAAACTCTTGGTGCAACTCCAAGCAAGAGCTATGAACATAATCTTCAATTCCACTTTCCTTCTTATCTTTACAATTTTACTCTACCCATTAATTTTATCCATTTCCCTTAAGAAATTTAACACCGATTGATCCTCTTCCTACGCCAAAACAGCTGTAAAAATCTCCTTCTTCATTAGCTTAATCCCCTTATTTATTTATCTAGACCAAGGCTTAGAATCCATTACAACCAATTGAAACTGAATCAGTATTGGACCTTTTGACATTAACATAAGCTTCAAATTCGATTTTTATTCAATTATCTTTACTCCTATTGCTCTTTACGTAACTTGATCAATCCTTGAATTCGCTATCTGATACATAAATTCAGACCCTAATATTAATCGTTTTTTCAAATACCTCCTCCTCTTTCTAATCTCAATAATTATTCTTGTTACTGCTAACAACATATTCCAATTATTTATTGGTTGGGAAGGGGTAGGAATTATATCCTTTCTACTTATCGGCTGATGGTATAGTCGGACAGATGCAAACACTGCAGCTCTACAAGCCGTAATTTATAATCGTGTAGGGGATATTGGACTTATTTTAAGTATAGCCTGATTAGCTATAAACTTAAACTCATGAGAAATCCAACAACTCTTTTTTTTATCCAAAGATAAAGACTTAACCTTTCCTCTTCTAGGATTAATTTTAGCCGCAGCAGGAAAATCAGCACAATTTGGACTACACCCGTGATTACCTTCAGCAATAGAAGGCCCTACACCAGTCTCCGCCTTACTTCACTCAAGCACTATAGTTGTAGCCGGCATCTTTCTCCTAATTCGCCTCCATCCATTAATTCAAGATAACCAAATCATCTTAACAACATGTTTATGTTTAGGAGCCCTAACCACCCTATTTACCGCCACATGTGCTTTAACCCAAAATGACATTAAAAAAATTATTGCCTTTTCAACATCCAGCCAACTTGGCCTAATAATAGTTACAATCGGATTAAACCAACCACAACTAGCATTTTTACATATCTGTACTCACGCTTTTTTCAAAGCAATACTCTTTCTTTGCTCAGGTTCAATTATTCATAGTCTTAATGATGAACAAGATATCCGAAAAATAGGAGGCCTTCATAAACTTTTACCATTTACCTCCTCCTCCTTGACCATTGGTAGTCTCGCCCTTACAGGAATACCATTTTTATCAGGATTTTTTTCTAAAGACGCCATTATTGAATCCATAAACACTTCCCATCTAAACGCCTGAGCCCTAACCTTAACTCTTATCGCAACCTCCTTTACCGCCATTTATAGTTTACGCCTTATTTTTTTTACTCAGATAAAATACCCACGATTTATAACCTTCCCATCAATTAATGAAAACAATACTTTACTTATTAACCCAATTAAACGCCTTGCTTATGGAAGTATTCTTGCCGGCCTAATTATTATTTCCAATCTCCCACCATCAAAAACACAAATCATAACCATAACCACTCCATTAAAATTATCAGCTATACTAGTAACAATTATTGGCCTACTTCTAGCCCTAGATTTAGCCAACCTAACTTATACTCAACTTAAAATTACCCCTACTCTACCAACCCATCACTTCTCGAACATACTAGGCTATTTTCCACAAATTATTCACCGACTTTTACCAAAAATCAACTTAAATTGAGCCCAACATATTTCAACACATCTAATTGATCAGACCTGAAATGAAAAAATTGGACCAAAAAGTTCCTTCTTTCAACAAACATTCTTAATTAAATTATCAACCCAACCTCAACAAGGGTTTATTAAAACCTATTTAATATTATTCTTCTTGACAGTAATTCTAGCTATTTTAATTACCCTAACTTAAACCACTCGTAAAGCACCATACGAAAGTCCTCGAGTCAATTCTAAAATTACAAACAGTGTTAAAAACAAAACTCATCCCCCCAATACCAACATCCCTCCACCATTAGAATACAACATAGCCACACCCTCTAACTCACCTCGCCCCATCTCCAACTTACTAATTTCTTCCATACCCACTCAACCAATTCCCTCCCATTTTACAACAAAATATTTACCTACAAAAAAAACGCCACTCAAATAAATAACAACGTACATTAATACAGACCAATCACCTCATGTTTCAGGGTAAGGCTCGGCAGCAAGAGCTGCCGTATAAGCAAACACCACCAATATCCCTCCTAAATAAATTAAAAATAGTACTAAAGATAAAAAAGATCCACCATGCCCCACCAACAAACCACACCCAACTCCAGCTGCCATTACCAAACCCAAAGCTGCAAAATATGGGGACGGATTAGACGCTACTGCCATTAACCCTAAAACAAGACCCACTAATATTACAAACATAAAATAAATCATTATTCCCATTTGGATTTTAACCAAAACCAATAACTTGAAAAACTATCGTTGTTTAATTCAACTATAAGAATTATAATGACCACTAATATCCGAAAAACCCATCCACTCTTTAAAATTATTAATCACACCTTAATTGATTTACCAGCGCCTTCCAACATCTCAATCTGATGAAACTTTGGTTCACTCCTAGGACTTTGCCTTATTATCCAAATTCTAACAGGCCTATTCTTAGCCATACATTACACTGCAGATATTTCCCTTGCCTTCTCCTCAGTAATTCACATTTGCCGAGATGTTAATTACGGATGACTAATCCGTAATATTCATGCTAATGGAGCATCAATTTTTTTTATTTGTATTTACCTACATATTGCTCGAGGACTATATTATGGCTCCTACCTTTCCAAAGAAACATGAAATATTGGAGTAATTTTATTATTTTTATTAATAGCAACAGCCTTTGTAGGTTATGTCCTACCATGAGGACAAATATCCTTCTGAGGAGCTACAGTTATTACTAATCTTCTTTCTGCCTTACCATATGTAGGAAATACATTAGTACAATGAATTTGAGGGGGCTTCTCAATCGACAATGCTACCCTAACACGATTCTTCGCCTTCCACTTTATCCTTCCTTTCTTAATCCTCGGACTTACTTTAATTCATCTTCTTTTCCTCCATGACACTGGCTCAAATAATCCTACTGGGATTAATTCTGATATAGATAAAATTCCATTTCACCCCTATTTCTCATACAAAGATATCCTTGGTTTCCTTGTAGTAATTTTATTACTAACTTTCCTAGCTTTATTTTCACCTAACCTCTTAGGAGATGCCGAAAACTACATTCCAGCAAACCCCCTCGTTACCCCTCCCCATATTAAACCAGAATGGTATTTCCTATTCGCCTATGCTATTTTACGATCTATTCCTAATAAACTGGGTGGAGTCTTAGCTCTTCTATTTTCAATTTTTATCCTCTTACTAGTCCCTCTCCTCCACACCTCAAAACAACGAAGTAACACCTTTCGCCCACTTACCCAATTCCTATTTTGAATACTTATTACTAACATAATTATCTTAACATGAATTGGAGGCCAACCAGTTGAACAACCTTTTATTTTTATTGGCCAAATCGCATCCATTTCTTATTTCTCATTATTTCTTATTATTACTCCATTAACCGGTTGATACGAAAATAAAATTCTCAACCTAAATTAATGTTTTGGTAGCTTAATCCTAAAAGCATCGGCCTTGTAAGCCGAAAACGGAGGTGAAATTCCTCCCCAAAACATCAGGGGAAAGAGGGTTGAACTCCTACCTTTGGCTCCCAAAGCCAAAATTCTGCCTAAACTACCCCCTGTGTGTCACAAAATCACGCAAATTTGCAATTTTGTGACTAAGTCAGTTTAACATATTAATGACTTAGTCCACATATCCTAATATACCACATACTACACATATGCTTAATCATCATTAATAGATTTACCCCATCTCCATTACATCTCTATGTTTAATACTCATTAATCTATTTTCCCCTACTTCATAACACATACTGCCAACCCACATTTTTATGAGAGAACAATTATTTCATAACATTTATACTCTCCACCCTTATTTTCTTATGAATAACATTTCCATTCCATAATTATTCTTTACTCCTCATTTTTAAGACTTAAGAAAATTTATTGCGGGTTACTAAGAAACCCGCAATAATCCGTCCGGTGCATATAGTGTACGGTTTGTGGTACTTTCCTATCATTACTCCCCTACAATTGATCAAATGTTCGCATTTGGCTAACATTAAGTACCAACAGTTCTGTACGTATCAGAACTCCTTCCACTCTAGTTCCCTTAGCTGGCATTCTACTCTTAATCGTCTCAAGATTTCTCGCCCTCCCTGTTTTTTTTTTTCGGTATGAAGCATGAACTATGCCCAAGGGCTGATCAAAAAACACTGAGATAAGCATCAAGGCTTCCTCGACAAATATATTTATATTACTCAATACTCTCATTCTTGAATTATAATAGTCAAGTTGACCAAGTCCCAGGAGGATAGAAGTTATGACGTCATAGATGACACATTTCGATTTTGTGGTTAATTTAACTTCCCTAAAAGGAAGACATATCATTAAACCCCATTAATTTAAGTTATTATAAACGTTTAATGGAAAGTTCATTTCATTTCTTTTCCTCATACTTCTTCCTATTCGAGCATAACATTAGGGTTTTTTTAGGTTGCCCCTTGGGTGGCGAAGTAAAAGACGACTGCTTGTTGATTATTTTTTTTGGGAAAAACCCCCCCTCCCCCCTAATATACATTTTGGCTATCTCGAAAAACCCCAAAAACGAGGACCGAATGCATATATTTTTTATGTGTGTGAAAAAAATTCTTGATGTACATTGTTGCACAATGTGAC